AATGTAGTGCCTGATTAAAGGATTATCTTGATAGGGTAAATTAAATACTTAATGTATCTACATTAACATTAAAATAACTATAATGATTGTATTTAATAGAATTAAACTTATTTCTTCTAGTATCAAAAACTAGTGTACCTCATATACTAAAATACAAAAAGATAAGCTAAGGAAGCTACTGGGTTCATACCCCATTTATAAAGGTAAACCCCTTTTCTTTTTGATATATAAAAATATTAATATAATCCTTTTCTATACAACCTTAATTACTGGAACCCTTATTACAATTTCTTCAAATTCATGATTAGGAGCATGGATAGGACTAGAAATTAACCTAATATCATTTATTCCAGTAATCTCAGAAGAAAAAAGATTAATAGCTACAGAATCAACCCTAAAATATTTTCTTTCACAAGCCATTGCATCAAGAATACTATTATTCTCAATCATATTAACTAACAATATTAATATTAATATTCAACAAATAAGAGAAATTATGCTTAATTCTGCACTAATACTAAAAATAGGAGCTGCACCATTCCATTTCTGATTTCCCGAAGTAATAGAAGGACTAAACTGAATTAATAGATTTATCTTAATAACATGACAAAAAATTGCCCCATTCATTTTAACATCATACTGCTTAAACAATAAATTTATTATATTAATCATTATATTTAGTGTAATTCTAGGATCAATTGGAGGTTTAAATCAAACAAATATACGAAGATTAATAGCATATTCATCAATTAATCACATCGGATGAATATTAAGAAGTTTATTAATTTCAATTAATTATTGAATTGTTTATTTCTTAATTTATTCAATAATTTCATTATCAATTATCTCAATATTTATTAACATAAATATTTTCTATTTCAATCAGTTATTCTCAAATTTTAATATCAACCCAATTATAAAATTCTTTTTATTATGTAACTTCTTATCACTAGGAGGATTACCCCCATTTACTGGATTTTTACCAAAATGATTAATTATTCAAAACTTAAGATTAAACTTCACATTTATTATTATCATCATAGTAATTTTTACATTAATTACCTTATTCTTCTATATTCGTATTACATACTCAGCATTAACTATTAATTCATCAATAATTTCATGAAATAAAGTAGAATTAAACACAATTAGTTATTTCTCAATAATAATAAATTTTATATCTATCTTTATATTAATTTTAATTATTTTCCTTTATATTATTTTTTAAGCCTAGGAATATTATATTCACCTTTAAATTTGCAATTTAATATCATTAAATGAATACAAGGCCTAAGATTTTAAGTTAAATAAACTAATAGCCTTCAAAGCTGTAAATAATGTATAAACCATTTAAATCTTAATATAGTAAGAAGGGTTTACCCTATAAATAAATTTACAATTTATCACCTATTATTCAGTCACCTTACCTTTATTACGCGACAATGATTATTCTCAACTAACCATAAAGATATTGGAACTTTATATTTCATCTTCGGAGTATGATCAGGACTTATTGGAATAAGATTAAGTATTCTTATCCGTGCTGAACTTGGTCAACCTGGATCTCTTATTGGAGACGACCAAATTTATAATGTTATTGTAACAGCTCATGCCTTTGTTATAATCTTCTTCATAGTTATACCAATTATAATTGGAGGTTTTGGAAATTGACTGGTTCCACTAATATTAGCTGCACCAGATATAGCATTCCCCCGAATAAATAATATAAGATTTTGACTTCTACCCCCATCATTAACCTTATTACTAGCTTCAAGAATTGTAGAAAGTGGAGCTGGAACAGGATGAACTGTTTATCCTCCACTTTCCTCTGGTATTGCTCACGCTGGTGCATCTGTTGATCTAGCTATTTTCAGTCTTCACTTAGCAGGGGTATCATCTATTCTAGGAGCAGTAAATTTTATTACAACAGTAATCAATATACGTCTTTCTTATATAACACTAGATCGTTTACCTTTATTTGTATGATCAGTAGCCATTACTGCTGTTCTATTATTATTATCTCTTCCAGTATTAGCCGGGGCAATTACCATATTATTAACTGACCGTAATCTTAATACATCTTTCTTTGATCCTGCCGGAGGGGGCGACCCTATCCTTTACCAACATTTATTTTGATTTTTTGGTCATCCAGAAGTTTATATTTTAATTTTACCTGGATTTGGTCTAATTAGTCATATTATTGCCCAAGAAAGAGGTAAATCACAAACATTTGGCTCCCTAGGAATAATCTATGCAATAGTAGCTATTGGTTTATTAGGGTTTGTAGTTTGAGCTCATCATATATTTACAGTAGGAATAGATGTTGATACTCGTGCCTACTTTACTTCGGCAACTATAATTATTGCTGTACCTACAGGTATTAAAGTATTTAGTTGAATAGCAACTATTTATGGCAGAGTTATTAATTTTACCCCATCCCTCTTATGAGCACTTGGATTTGTATTTCTATTTACAGTAGGAGGTTTAACAGGGGTAGTTCTAGCTAACTCTTCCATTGATATTATTCTTCATGATACATACTATGTAGTAGCTCATTTTCATTATGTACTTTCAATAGGAGCAGTATTTGCTATTATAGGTGCATTTATCCACTGATATCCTCTCCTTACTGGATTAATAATAAATGAAAATTGATTAAAAATACAATTCATTTCAATATTTATTGGAGTAAATTTAACATTCTTTCCTCAACACTTCTTAGGACTAAGAGGAATACCTCGACGTTATTCAGATTATCCTGATGCCTATACTACATGAAACATCATCTCGTCATTTGGGTCACTCGTATCATTTTTTAGAGTTTTATTTTTCTTCTTTATTTTATGAGAAAGTATATATACTAAACGAGTTATTGTTTTCCCATTACAATATAATACTTCTGTTGAATGATACCAAAATTATCCACCTGCTGAACATAGATATTCTGAACTACCCATTATATTAAAATTCTAATATGGCAGAATAGTGCAATAATTTTAAGCATTATACATAAAGGCTTCCTTTTATTAGAAATGGCGACCTGAGCAGAAGTTTGATTATTAGATAGAGCTTCGCCACTAATAGAACAATTAACATTTTTTCATGATAGTACTATATTTATTTTAACTCTTATCACAGGTATAGTAAGCTATTTAGTATACACATTATTTATTAATAATCACAGTAATCGATTTATTAATGATGGACAATTACTTGAAATTGTATGAACAATTATACCAGCAATAATATTGATTTTCGTTGCTCTACCTTCTCTTAAGCTACTTTATATACTTGATGAAATAGAATCTCCAACAATAACACTTAAAACAATTGGACACCAATGATATTGAAAATATGAATATTCAGATTTTTTCGATATTGAATTTGATGCCTATATAATTCCTACCACTACACTTAAAATTACCGACTTTCGTCTTATTGAAGTAGATAACCGTACTATATTACCTCTTACAACACAAGTTCGAGTACTAATTACAGCAGCTGATGTTATCCATTCATGAACTGTCCCAGTTACTGGTGTAAAAGCTGATGCATCCCCTGGACGACTCAACCAAGGTAATTTTCTAATCAATCGAATTGGTTTATTCTTTGGACAATGTTCTGAAATCTGTGGAGCAAACCATAGATTTATACCAATTGTTCTTGAATTAACCCCAATATTTAACTTCATTGGTTGGATCAAAAAAAATTTCCTATCATTAGATGACTGAAAGCAAGTAATGGTCTCTTAAACCAATAAATAGTAAATTAGTGCCTACTTCTAATGGAAAAAGTTAGTTAAAAAATAACTTTAATATGTCATGTTAAAATTACTAGTTTAATCTAGTACTTTTTGATTCCACAAATAAGACCTTTATATTGATGAATTCTATTCATATATTTTGTTATCATATTATTATTAATATGTATTATAAACTACTATATTACAATTTATAAACCAATTAATATAAATGAAGTTAAAACTTTTAAAAAATTATTCATAATCTGAAAATGATAAGCAATTTATTTTCTATATTTGACCCTTCCACAAATGTATTCAATATCTCCATTAATTGGATTAGTACTGGTATTGGAATAATAATTATTCCAATACCATTCTGATTAATACCTTCACGATTTTATATTCTTTGATTTAACATTATAAATTCACTTCATAAAGAATTTAAAACCCTTCTAGGAATTTCAGGAAAAAGTGGAAGAACATTTATCTTTGTATCATTATTTTCATTAATTATATTTAATAACTTTACAAGATTATTCCCTTATGTTTTTACAAGAACAAGACATATAGTAATAACACTATCACTAGCCTTACCACTATGATTAAGATTTATACTTTATGGTTGAATTAATCATTCAACTCATATATTTGCCCATCTAGTTCCTCAAGGAACCCCTGCGGCCCTTATACCATTTATAGTATGTATCGAAACAATTAGTAATTTAATTCGACCTGGTACTTTAGCTGTTCGTCTTGCTGCAAATATAATTGCAGGACACCTATTAATAACATTGTTAGGAAGAACAGGGCCATCCTTAAATATTTTTATAATCAACTTACTAATTATTGCACAAATAGCTCTATTAATCTTAGAATCTGCTGTAGCAGTTATTCAATCATATGTATTTGCTGTTCTAAGAACATTATATTCAAGAGAAGTTAATTAATGTCAACACAAAATCACCCATATCATTTAGTAGATTATAGCCCATGACCTCTAACGGGAGCTCTAGCAGCAATAATTACAACATCAGGAATAGTTAAATGATTCCATATATTTGATGAATCTTTATTACTTTTAGGTAATATAGCTATCATTTTAACAATAATTCAATGATGACGAGATGTAATTCGTGAAAGAACACTCCAAGGACTTCATACATCAAATGTAATTCTAGGTTTACGATGAGGTATAATTCTATTTATTATTTCGGAAGTATTTTTCTTTATCAGATTTTTCTGAGCTTATTTCCATAGAAGTCTATCGCCATCCATTGAAATTGGAATAAAATGACCTCCTGTAGGAATTATTCCTTTTAATCCTATAGAAATTCCACTTCTTAATACAGTAATTTTACTATCTTCAGGAATTACAATTACATGGGCTCATCATAGATTAATAAATAGAAATTATACTCAAACAGCTCAAGGATTATTTTTCACTGTATTATTAGGACTATATTTTACCCTTCTTCAAGCATATGAATATATTGAAGCCCCATTTACTATTGCTGATTCAGTTTATGGATCTACATTTTTTATAGCTACAGGTTTCCATGGATTACATGTAATTATTGGTACAACTTTCTTATTAGTATGTTTTATTCGTCATATTAATTTTCATTTCTCATCTAATCATCATTTTGGATTTGAAGCAGCTGCCTGATATTGACATTTTGTTGACGTAGTTTGATTATTCCTTTACATTTCTATTTACTGATGAGGTAGATAATATTTATATAGTATATAAGTATATTTGACTTCCAATCAAAAGGACTAAATTAACTTAGTATAAATAATTTATTTAGTTTTAACTACAAGAATTTTAATTATAACAATCAGAATTATCATAATAATATTAGCATCCCTACTTTCAAAAAAATCTTTTAATGATCGAGAAAAAAATTCACCTTTTGAATGTGGATTTGATCCAAAATGCTCAGCACGAGTTCCTTTCTCACTACACTTCTTCCTAATTGCAATTATCTTCCTAATTTTTGATGTAGAAATTGCATTAATTTTACCAATTATAGTCATTATAAAAACTTCTAACTTATGAATTTGATTTATATCCTCAATAATTTTCTTATTTATTCTCCTAATTGGATTATACCATGAATGAAATCAAGGTGCTCTTAATTGAGTAAATTGGGAATATAGTTAAATATAACATTTGAATTGCACTCAAAAAGTATTGATAAATCAATTTTTCTCAAGTTTGAAGTGAAAAATCACAATTAGTTTCGACCTAATATTTGGTAATAATACCCAAACTTATTAATCGAAACCAAAAAGAGGTATATCACTGTTAATGATATCATTGAATCATTATTCCGATTAAAGAAATATGTTGATCAAGAAAAAGCTGCTAACTTTTTTCTTTAGTGGTTTAATTCCATTAATATTTCTATATAGTTTATATAGTTTAAAAAAAACACTACATTTTCATTGTAACAACAAAACAATAGTTTTTGTAAACATTTAAAAGTTTATTTACTATCCTAACATCTTCAATGTTATGCTTTAATTTAAGCTATTTAAATAAATTAATATTAAAATAATTAAAATCATTACCCATAAAATAAATCTTACTAAATAAATTTTAAAATTATTAAAAAATAAATTTCTATTCACCTGTGAAAAATAAGAAAAAATATTATAAATTGACTGTGCTCCATAATATTCATTTCAACCTTGATCAATATTTTTAATTACTATTCCACCAATTATTAATCTTATATAATTTAAATAAGATGTTGATAAAGTAGGTATAAATCATATTCTACCTAAAAAATTAGTTAAATTATAAAATCTTATTAATTTTTGATCCCAACTAATCTTAAACTGAAACAATTCATAACCTAATAAGCCCCCCATTAATCTTACAATTAAAGTCAAAAATTTTAAATAAAGAGGTAAACAAATTAAATTAGGAGAAGGAATAATTAATCAACTTAATAATCTCCCACCCAGAATAGCTAAAAATAATAAACCTATTATACCCTTTAATATTAATCAATAACCATCATTAATTCTATGCAATCTATAAAAATTATATTCACCTGTTATAGAATAATATATTAAACGTATGGAATAACATACAGTCAATCCTGTAGATAAAAAATATAAAATAAAAATCATAAAATTCACATCACTCATTAGTAACATCTCTAAAATTAAATCCTTAGAATAAAATCCAGCTAAAAAAGGTATGCCGCATAAAGCCAAATTTGCAACATTCAAACATGAACAAGTTAAAGGTATTATATTAATTAAACCTCCTATATAACGAATATCCTGTGTATTCTTTATATTATGAATAATTGAACCAGCACATATAAATAATAAAGCTTTAAACAAAGCATGACTTAAAAGATGAAAAAAAGCTAAATTATAAAAACCTATTGATAAAATTCTTATTATTAATCCTAATTGACTTAATGTAGATAATGCAATAATCTTCTTTAAATCAAATTCAAAATTTGCTCCTAAACCAGCTATAAATATAGTTAAAACTGATAACAACAAAAGTATCTTTCTTAGATAAGTATTTACAAAAGCAAAATTAAAACGAATTAATAAATAAACACCCGCAGTAACCAATGTTGAAGAATGCACTAAGGCAGAAACAGGGGTAGGAGCAGCTATAGCTGCAGGTAATCAAGAAGAAAAAGGAATTTGAGCTCTCTTAGTTATAGCAGCTAAAATAATTAAACAAGAAATTAATATTATAATATAATCAGTCTTTATACAATCCAAATAATAAATATAATTTCATCTCCCATAATTTAATATTCATGCAATAGATAATAATAAAGCTACATCACCAATACGATTTGTTAATGCTGTAATTATCCCAGCATTATAAGATTTTACATTTTGATAATAAATTACTAAACAATAAGAGACTAAACCTAATCCATCCCAACCTAATAAAATTCTAATTAAATTAGGAGAAATAATTAAAAATACTATTGACAAAACAAATATTAAAACTAAAATAATAAATCGATCCAAATTTTCATCACCACTTATGTAGTCGTCTCTGTAATAAATTACTATAGAAGAAATAAATAAAACAAATCTTATAAATAATAAAGATATTCAATCTAATAAAATAGTTATTATAATAGAGCTTGATCTCAAACTTAAAATTTCCCATTCAATAAACATAATCAAATCATTAATAATAAAATATAAACAAATTAAAAATAAAGAAATCGACATTATTATTAAACTTATAAAATAAACCAAACAAATAGAAATAATTTAAAATGAAATTCTTCATATCTTTGACACCACAAATCAAAATTTTTATAAACTATTTAAATATAATCATAATATTGTCAATTCACTTTTTATAATTAAAATATTTAAAGGAAATCAATGTAATATTAGTAATATAAATTCTCGTAAACTTCCATTAAATCTACTATAAAAACCAGAATAATATTCACCATGTTGGCTATAAGAATATAAATATAGAGTATAGGCAGCACCAAAAAATGATAAAATAGATAAAGAAAATAAAGTTCTTCAAGATCAACCAATTAATCTATTTAATAGTCTAATTTCTCCTAATAAATTTAATGAAGGGGGTGCTGCCATATTTGATGAACTTAATAAAAATCATCACAAACATATTCTTGGTATAAAATTTATTAAACCTTTATTAATTAATAGTCTTCGTCTACCTCTACGTTCATATCTAATATTTGCTAAACAAAATATACCTGAAGAACATAAACCATGACCAATTATTAATGCATAAGAACCACAGTATCCTCAAAAATTTATAGTTATAATACCAGAAATTACTAATCTTATATGAGAAACGGATGAATATGCAATTAAAGATTTTATATCAACTTGTCGTAAACATAATAATCTTACTAAAACCCCTCCTACTAAAGAAATTCTTACTCAAATAATATTCAACTTTATACCAATAAATGAAATTAACTTTATAACCCGAAGCAATCCATAACCACCTAACTTTAATATAATACCTGCTAAAATTATAGAACCAGAAATAGGAGCTTCAACATGAGCCTTTGGTAATCATAAATGAACTAAAAATATAGGTATTTTTACTAAAAAAGCAAATAAAACCCCTAAATAAAATAAATAATTCATAAGATAGTTCTCAATAAATATTAAATAAACTAATCTTATTATACTTATATACATATAAAATAATCTTACTAATATTGGTAAAGAAGCAAACAAAGTATAAAATAATAAATAAACTCCAGCCTGTAAACGCTCAGGTTGATATCCCCAACCAACAATTAAAAACAAAGTAGGAATTAGTCTAGATTCAAAAAATAAATAAAAATAAAATAAATTTATAGAAGAAAAAGTTATATATAATATCAATATTAAAATAATAATTCTAAACAAAAAAAAATTTACAGAATAATTATTCTTATAAATAGATTCTCTAGCTATTAACATTAAAGAACAAATCCAAAATCTTAATAAAATTAAACCATAAGAAATTAAATCTATTCCTATAAAATAACTTACATAATTAAATAATCATGTAGGCTGAACTACCATTATAAATATTAATCTTCTTATAAATAATATAAAATGAACCACCCAATAAACATTTTTTAATAAAACTAATGGACTCATAAAAAAAATAATCAATAAATATTTTATCATTAATATAAACTAGTAAATGATTGAAAAAAATCATTACCATGAGTACGAACTACTATAACTAAAATGCCTAATCCCAAAGCACCTTCACATACTCTAAAGGTTAAAAAAATTATAGTAAAAAAAAATTCGTAATTATAATTTATTAAATATAAAATTAAAAAAAAAAATAAACTAATAACAATATATTCTAAACTAATTAATATTCTCAATAAATGTTTACGTTTCAATCTATAAGATAAACAACCAGAAATAAATATTACAACAACAACTATTATCATTAGATTTAATAGTTTAATTAAAACATTGGTTTTGTAAACCTTAAATGAAGATTTTTATCTTCTTAAATCATCAGAGAAAAAGAATTTCTTTATCAACAATCTCCAAAATTATTATTTTTGTTAAACTATTCTCTGAAATCTACTTTTTAAACATATTAAATATTGTTATTTCAATCAATTTTATTAATACTAAACACCCACTGGCAATAGGATTAATTTTACTTACACAAACTATTATTGTTAGAATAACCTGTGGGTTATATGCATACTCATACTGATTTTCATATATCCTATTCCTAGTTATATTGGGAGGTATATTAGTACTATTTATTTACATAACAAGTCTTGCCTCAAATGAACTGTTCTCTCTCTCAATAAATTGACTTATACTATCAACTATAATTTTAATTATATTCTCTATAGGGGTAACCTTGCTTGACCAAATATTTTTAATCAATAACAATCATGAAATAATCTCATTAACAACCAATTCATTATTTCATGAAAATAATAATACATTGATTAAATTATATAATAATCCTACAATAAACATTACTATTATAATAATAAATTATTTACTATTAACACTCATTATTATTGTAAAAATTACCAAAATCAGTTATGGACCTTTACGACAAATATACTAATGATAAACAAACCAATACGTATTTCACATCCATTATTCAAAATTGCTAATAATGCTTTAGTAGATTTACCTGCACCTTTAAATATTTCAGCATGATGAAATTTTGGGTCATTACTAGGACTCTGTTTAATTATTCAAATTATTACCGGATTATTTTTAGCAATACATTACACAGCTGATATTAACCTAGCTTTCAATAGAGTTACTCATATTATTCGAGATGTCAATTACGGTTGACTTATCCGTACTATCCATGCTAATGGGGCTTCATTCTTCTTCATCTGCATTTATCTACATATTGGACGAGGTATTTACTATAGATCTTACATATTCATACACACCTGAATAATTGGTGTAATTATTTTATTTCTAGTTATAGCAACAGCATTTATAGGTTATGTTTTACCATGAGGACAAATATCATTCTGAGGAGCAACCGTAATTACAAACCTATTATCTGCTATCCCATATTTAGGGACTAATCTTGTTCAATGATTATGAGGTGGATTTGCAGTTGACAATGCAACATTAACACGTTTTTTTACATTTCATTTCCTATTACCTTTTATTGTAGCAGCTGCTACAATAATTCACTTATTATTTCTTCATCAAACTGGATCAAATAACCCCTTAGGAATTAATAGTAACATAGATAAAATCCCCTTTCACCCCTACTTCTCATTTAAAGATATAGTAGGATTTATTATTATAATCATAATATTAATTATAATTACTTTATATTCCCCTTATGGATTAGGAGACCCAGATAATTTCATCCCTGCAAATCCACTAGTTACACCAGTTCACATTCAACCAGAATGATACTTCCTATTTGCATATGCAATTCTTCGTTCAATTCCAAATAAATTAGGAGGAGTAATTGCCTTAGTAATATCAATCGCAATTTTATTTATTATACCATTTTACTTTATAAGAAAATTTCGAGGATTACAATTTTACCCAATTAATCAAATAATATTTTGATTAATAGTAACTATTGTAATCCTATTAACATGAATTGGTGCACGACCAGTAGAAGATCCTTATATCATAACAGGACAAATTTTAACTATTATATATTTCTCTTACTATTTAATTAACCCAATAATACATTATACATGAGATAAATTAATTTATTAATTAATGAGCTTGAATAAGCATATGTTTTGAAAACATAAGATAATAGTTTATCCTATTATTAATTTTTACAATACTAATTTTATTTAATTAAATTAATAAGGAAAAGAAAAAAATTTTTAATCCAAAATAAAAAATTAAAAAATTTAATGATAAAGGTAAATAACTTTTCCAAGCTAAATATATTAACTTATCATAACGATAACGTGGTAACGTTCCACGAACTCAAATAAAAAAAAATGAAATAAATAATAATTTTAAATAAAAACTTAAAAATAATAAACCAGAACCCAAAAATATAACAGAAAATAATATACTTATAAATAAAATTCTTGAATATTCAGATAAAAAAATTAATGCAAATCCACCTCTTCTATATTCGACATTAAAACCAGAAACCAATTCTGATTCACCCTCAGCAAAATCAAATGGAGTACGATTAGTCTCAGCCAGTATCGTACTTATCCAAACTAAAGAAACCGGAAAAAATAAAAATAAAAACCATAACATATTTTGATATAACTCAAATTCTAATAAATTATATCCTCCTACTAATACTACCAAAGATAATATTAACAAAGCTATTCTTACTTCATAAGAAATTGTCTGAGCTACAGCACGTAATCCTCCTAATAAAGCATAATTAGAATTTGATGATCAACCAGCAATTATTACTGTATAAACCCCTATTCTAGTGCAACACAAAAAAAATAAAACACCCAACCCAAAACTATAAAAATTTGTTACATAAGGAATAATTATTCAAATCAATAAAGATAAAAATAATCTAATAACTGGAGAAAAATAATATCTAATATAATTAGATATAATAGGATAAGTCTGTTCCTTAGTAAATAGCTTAATTGCATCTCTAAAAGGCTGAATAATTCCACAAAATCCTACTTTATTTGGACCTTTACGAATCTGAATATATCCTAAAACCTTCCGCTCTAATAAAGTTAAAAAAGCAACACCTACTAAAACTATAATTAATAAAATTAATCTTCTTAAAATAATATTAATTAAATCTATATAAAAAATTATTACTTGTAAAATATTTACATTAATGAATTCTAAATTCAATACACTTATCTGCCAAAGTAATTAATTTTATTCAAATATATAAAATATAATTTATATAGCTGGTCCTTTCGTACTAAACTATATTAATTAATTGAGGATAGAAACCGACCTGGCTTACACCGGTCTGAACTCAAATCATGTAAAGATTCAAAGGTCGAACAGACCTACATTCTAAAGCTGCTGCACTTTAAAGTTTCTTTAATTCAACATCGAGGTCGCAAACTTTGTTATCAATATGAACTCTCCAACAAAATAACGCTGTTATCCCTAAGGTAACTTATTCTTGTAATCAATAATAATGGATCATCTAATCATTAATTTATGTTTTTATAAAAGAAAAGTTTATTAAATTTTCTTGTCACCCCAACAAAATATTATAATAATACTTATTAAATTATTTTTCTATAATAAAAAATACCTATTAATATAAAGATCTATAGGGTCTTCTCGTCCTCCAACAGAATTTTAGCCTTTTAACTAAAATGTTAAATTTTTATTATTTTAATAATGAGACAGTTTATACTTCGTCCAATCATTCATACAAGCCTCCATTTAAGAGACAAATGATTATGCTACCTTTGCACAGTCAAATTACTGCGGCCCTTCAAAAATTTCAGTGGGCAGATTAGACTTTAAATTAAATTCAAAAAGACATGTTTTTGATAAACAGGCGAGTATAATTTTGCTGAATTCCTTATTATTATCTTTATAAAACAAATATTAATATATAATATAATACTAATTTTATCATTATAACTTAATATAATTGTTCAAAAAAATTTTTTAATAATTAATAAAAGTTTAATAAATTTTTATTTTCAACAAATTAATTATAACACTTTAATTAAGAATGAAAATTTCTAATTCTATCTATTTTTACAAATTTATAAACTTATTAAATAATATTATAAGCTAAGCCCTATAATATTTTCTTATAAAAATAATTTAATTAAATAATTAAATTAAATTAACAATATAAGCTAAATTAAATTTAATTCTTAAAAAACCAGATATATTCAAAAACGAATAACATTTCATTACCAATTTTTTATTAAAAATAATTTTGCAACATTAGATTTAATAAAAAATTAACTCTTTTGAATTCGGGAACATAAAATTCATTAAAAATAATTAATAAACCCTGATACAAAAGGTACTAATAATAAATTATACTTACCTATTATATATACATATTTCAAATTTCCATCACTGTACTAATAAACTATAACAAAACTTATTTTTTCTTATAAATACTAAAATAAATAATTATAAAATTTCTTTTATTAAATAATTTCTTATCAAACCAAAGTTAGTAATTTTATTTTATCAAATTATATCGAGTTGCACGAAAACCTTTCAATGTAAATGAAATGCTTAACTAATCAAGCTCTAATTTGTCTTTCCAGGTACACTTTCCAGTACACCTACTATGTTACGACTTATCTTTCCTTAGAGAAAGAGCGACGGGCGATGTGTGCATAATATAGAGCCAAAATCATATTAATTATATAATTCATATTACTATTAAATCCACCTTCAAGCAAATATTTCAATTTACTATTCGTATAAATAATTTTATTGTAACCCACCTCCTCTAATTCATAAGCTACACCTTGATCTGAAATAAATCATTATATTAATTATAGAAAATTATATTCTTATAAAATCTTCTGTTAACGACGGTATATAAACTAATAAAATTAGTAAAATTTATCGTGGATCATCGATCATGGGGCAGGTTCCTCTAAAAGGACTAAATTACCGCCAAATTTTTTAAGTTTCATGAACATAACAGTTACTACCTTAGTATTTTAATTTTAATATTTTAATAGTAGGGTATCTAATCCTAGTTTATAATAAAATTTTAATAGCTTCATCTAAATAAAAATAAAATTAATTATAATTAAAATTTCACCTAAAATTATAATAAACTTTATTTTAATATAAATTAACTATTTACTAAAATATTTAATTTGCACAATTTGTATAACCGCAGATGCTGGCACAAATTTATCCTGTACTATTATACTTTACTAAATCTAATTTTAATTAATTTATAATATTAAATACTGCGAATAAAATAAATTTATAACTCTTCAAGAATATAAAATACTCACATAAAAATTTACATGTAAAATAAATAAATAATTAAATTTTAGCTAAAATTAAACTTTCTTATAATTTAATTGGCAATAGATCATACAATATAATAATATAACCTTTTTATTTAAATTAACTAAAAATGCGTAGCTTCCTCCCGAAAAAAAGATTGTTTTTAAATAATAAACCCGATTTTATTATTTTACTAAAAAATAATAACTGATGGTTCGATTTAATACAAATCAATTATTATTTTATTAATTAAACATTATAATGTAATTTTTAATTATAAAAAATTTATGGATCAATTATTTAATACACTAATATAAATTATTAAATTAAATTTAATTTGTCAGTATTTATTAAATACCTTTATAAAGTTTTTAAAATGATGTTAAATTCTTCTTATTATTATAAAGAATGGTACCATAAGATAATTCTCTCTTTTTTTTTCTCTATTTTTAAAAAAGAGAGAATTATCTTATGGTATAATTTTATTGTTTTATAAAACAATTTTTATAAAATTATTTCTCTCTTAATAAATATTTACATATTCTATACAGTTTATAAAATATTTATATATTATTAAATTAATTACATTCTACAAATTATAATACATTGTAATATAACCTAAATCTATAATATTAGCAGATCAATTAATAAGGTTCACTATATATTATAAAATATTTTATTAATGCCGTTAAAAACTTTTTTTTTCTATAAGCATTTATTATTTAACTAGGACGTATATATTTATAAGCACTGATTAATAAATAAATATGAACCATTTAAAATAAAATAGATGTATACATCTAATGCCTTACCATTATATAAATATTTATTTATTATTATGTTATTATATATATATAAATATTTATATATTATTATTATTGTAAACATTTATTAAGTACACCAAACTTTTTTAGGTGTACAATTAACTATTTAATATAATATATTTATACAAATTTAAATTTTTCTAGTCCATACACTTTAATTTATTAATTAAATATAATTTTGAACAAAATAAAAACACCAAACTTATAAAAATCCCGAATTTTATAAGAAATTGTGAAAAAAATAAATTCAACCTAAATACAGCAAGTTAGGTTACACAATCCAATTAAATAATAATATTCCAATAAATTTATTATAAAAATTATTAACCAACTAAAAGTATTAAAAA